GCTTTTATAGCTTATCTAAAGCGTAGCGCTGAAAACGCTAAGATGTACCCTAAAAAGTTCTAAAAGCACAAAGATTTGGTCCTGGTCTTATTGTCAGTTATCTCTTGATTTACACATGCAAGTCTCAGCACACCAGTGAGGACGCCCTTACCCCTTCTATAGGACAAGGAGCTGATATCAGGCACTTCCACCGCCCATAACATCTAGTCCGACCACACCCCCAAGGGTATTCAGCAGTGATAAACATTGTTTATAAGCGACAGCTTGACTCAGACAAAGAGAAGAGGGCCGGCCAACCCGGTGCCAGCCGCCGCGGCTAAACCCTAGGGCCCAAATTGATAATACTCGGCGTCAATCGTGATTAAAGCTTTCTAAAATTAGAGTAGAACCTATTATTAAGCTGTGAAAAGCAATTTTTTAGGGAAAATCAGAAACGAAAGTTACTCTAATACACACTTGAACACACGACAACTGGGAAACAAACTGGGATTAGATACCCCACTATGCCCAGTCGTAAAATATTAACTTACGCACAAAAACGCCCGGGAACTACGAGCTCTAGCTTAAAACCCAAAGGACTTGACGGTGTCCCACCCAACTAGAGGAGCCTGTCCTATAATCGATGGTCCCCGATATACCCAACCTTTTCTTGCTCATCAGTCTGTATACCTCCGTCGCAAATCTACCATATGAATGATACATAGTTCGGTTCAACGATCACTTCATCAGAACGTCAGGTCAAGGTGCAACCTATGAAAAGGCAAGTGATGGGCTACAATTTCTAACCTAGAACAAACGAAATACTGCATGAAACACAGGAACGAAGGAGGATTTAGAAGTAAAGAGAAAATAACGAGTTCTCTTTAACATGGCCCTGGGACATGTACACACCGCCCGTCGCCCTCTTCGATATGAATACTTCAGTTTTTAACCTAACAACATGTGAGAGAAGAGGTAAGTCGTAACATGGTAAGTGTACTGGAAAGTGCACTTGGAATAACAAAATGTAGCTTATTACATAAAGCACCTCGCTTACACCGAGTAGAAGTCTGTTAAACCCAGACCATTTTGAGCCTTAAACCAAGCCTAATCCTTTATGCCCATGACGCACCCAACCATTTTTATACCTGATAAAACATTTTGTTTATCTAGTAGAGGCGATCAAAAAAATCTTTAGAGCTTCAAAAATAGTACCGCAAGGGAATGGTGAAATAGTTTTGAAATAGCAATAAAGCACATTACAGCAGAGTATACCCCTCGTACCTTTTGCATCATGGTTTAGCCAGTCACCATCAAGCAAAGCGAGCCCCAAGTTTGACTCCCCGAAACTGGATGAGCTACTTCGAAACAGCTTTTAGAGCCAACCCGTCTCTGTTGCAAAAGAGTGGGATGATTTCCAAGTAGAGGTGATAAGCCTATCGAATCCAGAGATAGCTGGTTATTCAGGAAAAGAATTTTAGTTCTACCTTAAGTTTCTTCATTACTATAAAAACCCTATAGACTTAAGAGCTATTCAAATAAGGCACAGCTTATTTGAAAAAGGATACAACCTAGTACAATGGGTAAGATACAACATACTTGTCCTAAGTGGGCCTGAAAGCAGCCACCTTTTAAAAAGCGTTAAAGCTTAATATTACCTTTACTCACCAATTCCAACATTCCCTACGAACCCTTATCTACAACTGAATAATTCTATGATACTATAGAAGATATAATGCTAAAACTAGTAACAAGAAGTTGACCTTCTCCAAAATGCAAGCAAAAACCTAATCGGACCAACCATTGGTTAATAACGCCTATGAACTAAATATAGTAACTCACTCTAGTAAACCCTATAAATAAAAGCGTTAACCTTACACAAGAGCATTTCTGGAAAGATTAAAAGAAAAAGAAGGAACTCGGCAAATCCAGGCCTCGCCTGTTTACCAAAAACATCGCCTCTTGACTTCCATAAGAGGTCCAGCCTGCCCAGTGATACTATTAAACGGCCGCGGTACCCTAACCGTGCGAAGGTAGCATAATAACTTGTTCTTTAAATGGGGACTAGCATGAACGGCATCACGAGGGTCTCACTGTCTCCTTTTTCTAATCAGTGAAACTGATCTCCCCGTGAAGAAGCGGGGATAAAAATATAAGACGAGAAGACCCCATGGAGCTTTAAACCCAATAGACACCTCTGACTAATCTAACCCAAAACACTTCTTAAGTTCTGTCTATTGGTTTTAGGTTGGGGTGACCACGGAGTACAATAAATCCTCCATGACGTACGGGACTTCCCTCTTATCCTTGAACCACATTTCTAAGAATCAACAAATTGACGTTTGATGATCCAATATATTGATCAACGGACCAAGTTACCCTGGGGATAACAGCGCAATCCATTTTAAGAGCCCCTATCGCCAAATGGGTTTACGACCTCGATGTTGGATCAGGGTATCCTAGTGGTGCAGCCGCTACTAATGGTTTGTTTGTTCAACAATTAAAACCCTACGTGATCTGAGTTCAGACCGGAGCAATCCAGGTCGGTTTCTATCTATAAAGTGCTGCTCTTAGTACGAAAGGACCAAAGCAGCGTGGCCAATACATAAACAAGCCACAACTCATAACTAATGAAATGATATTAATTAGCTAAAGTCTGGCAATCCATCTTAGACAAAGACAGTTAATGAAGCAAAACTGGATATGTGAGAGATCTAAGCTCTCTTCTTAAGGGGTTCAAGTCCCCTCATTAACTATGCTATCGGTCTTGCTCTTTATTCTCCCCATTCTCTATATCGCCTCCGTCCTTCTTGCGGTAGCATTCCTCACCTTAATCGAGCGAAAAATTCTTGGCTACGCACAACACCAGAAAGGACCAAATATCGTTGGCCCTTTTGGCCTTCTTCAACCAATTGCTGACGGAGTAAAACTATTTATTAAAGAACCAATTCGCCCTGCAACTTCCGCACAAATCCTATTTGTATCAGCCCCAGCCTTAGCCCTTATTATTGCTATAATTCTCTGAACTCCTTTACCTCTCCCTATTGCCCTCTCAGACCTAAACCTTAGTATCCTCTTTATCCTTGCCTTATCGAGCCTCACTGTTTATACAATTTTGGCCTCCGGCTGAGCCTCAAACTCAAAATACGCCCTCATCGGAGCCCTCCGGGCTGTAGCCCAAACAATCTCTTACGAAGTCACTCTCGCCCTGATTATTCTCTCGGCAATTTTTATCGCAGGAGGTTTTTCCCTCTGTAATTTCATTTTTACACAGGAGTTTCTTTATCTGATTCTCCCCCTATGACCTCTATCATTAATATGATTCGTATCTACGCTTGCTGAAACCAATCGAACCCCCTTTGACCTGACGGAGGGCGAATCAGAACTTGTATCCGGATTTAATGTAGAATACGCTGGAGGCCCATTTGCACTATTCTTCTTAGCCGAATACTCTAATATTATAATAATGAACACACTTACTACTATTATTTTTATTGCCACAGCTATCTGTGCTATTCTCCCCACTACATCTCTAATAACTAAAGCTTCTCTACTTTCTCTCTCTTTTTTATGAGTTCGTGCCTCCTATCCACGATTCCGCTACGATCAACTAATACACTTGGTCTGGAAGAACTTTCTTCCAATAACTCTGGCCCTCTTAATTATCTACATTTCACTCCCAATAGTTGCCTTTGCCTCCCCTCCTACAATTTGAAAGTGTGCCCGAAAGTTAGGGTTCTCCTTGATAGGGAGGCTTATAGAGGTTCAAACCCTCTCGCTTTCTCTAAAGAGATAGGAGTTGAACCTACACCTAAGAGATCAAAACTCTTCGCACTCCCTCTATGCTACTCTTTAGTAAGGTCAGCTAATTCTAAGCTTTTGGGCTCATGCCCCAACCATGTTGGTTCAAATCCTCCCCTTACTACCCGGTAAAGTCGGCTAATTAAGCTCTTGGGCCCATACCCCAACAATGTAGGTGAAATCCCTTCCTTTACCTATCAACCCAGCAACACTTTCAGTCCTGATTATCAGTCTCATCCTTGGGACAACAATGACAGTTGCTAGCAACCACTGACTATTAGCCTGAATCGGCCTAGAAATCAACACCTTGGCCATTATCCCATTCATAACTATTATTCCTCACCCACGAGCCATCGAAGCTGCCACAAAATATTTCCTCACCCAAGCCTCCGCATCTGCACTAATCTTATTCTCTGCATCAATAAGCGCCTGAAAATCGGGAGAGTGGTCTATTGACTCACTCACATATCCATTCACAATTTCTCTTTCACTAGCTCTCATGATGAAACTAGGTCTAGCCCCCCTACACTTCTGACTTCCAGAAGTTCTCCAAGGAATCCCACTATCTTCTGGGCTGATTCTTTCAACATGACAAAAAATTGCACCATTTTCCCTTCTTATTCAAATTCACCACCTTATTGACCCCAATATTCTTATTTTTATAGGCCTAACTTCTGCCTTCGTCGGGGGCTGGGGGGGTATTAATCAAACCCAATTACGCAAAATCATAGCCTTCTCCTCAATCGCCCATCTCGGCTGAATAGTAACAGTTATAAAGTTTAACCCAATTTTGGCCATTTTTAATTTTGTTCTATACCTTATTATAACCTCCGCCATATTTCTTCTCTTAATATCTATCTCAGCGACAAAACTAACTAACATTACCTCATCATGACCAAAATCACCCATTTTAACCTCAACCACAATACTAGTTCTCCTGTCACTAGCAGGTCTCCCACCACTAACAGGATTCGCCCCAAAACTTCTTATTACCCTTGAACTAGTCAAACAAGACTCTATTATAATTGCAGCACTTCTTATACTCGCTTCTCTTCTCACACTGTTCTTCTACGTCCGCTTAACATATCTTATTATTCTTACTATCCCCCCAAATACTCATATCTCGTCTGCCAGCTGACGCAACTCACGCTTTTCTATCTTAACTGCTGTTCTGTCAGTTCTAGCGCTCTTTATATTCCCTATATCAACCACCCTGATGATAATTCTCTAGAGACTTAGGATAGAAAGACCAAGGGCCTTCAAAGCCCTAAGCAGGAGTTAAAGCCTCCTAGTTTCTGTAGGACTTGCGGGTTCTACCCCACATCATTTGAATGCAACTCAAAAACTTTTAATTAAGCTAAAGTCCTTTCTAGAAAGACGGGCCTTGATCCCGCAACAGTTTAGTTAACAGCTAAACGCTCTATCCAGCGAGCTTCTTTCTACTTCTCCCGTTTTTGTAGGGGGGGGGAAAAAACGGGAGAAGCCCCGGCAGGAACTTATTCTGCTTCTTGGGGTTTGCAACCCCACGTGGTAACACCCCAGAGCCTGGTAAAGAGAGGACTTGAACCTCTGTGATTGGGGCTACAACCCACCACCTACTCGGCCACTTCACCTGTGATATTTTCTCGCTGACTCTTTTCTACCAATCACAAAGACATTGGAACAATATACCTAATTTTTGGCGCGTGGGCCGGAATAATCGGGACTGCCCTTAGTCTTCTAATCCGAGCTGAGTTAAGCCAGCCTGGGGCCCTTCTTGGGGACGATCAAATTTATAATGTTGTAGTAACAGCTCATGCTTTCGTTATAATCTTCTTCATAGTAATGCCTATTCTAATTGGAGGCTTCGGGAATTGACTGATCCCGCTAATAATTGGAGCCCCCGATATGGCCTTTCCACGAATGAATAACATAAGTTTCTGACTTCTTCCTCCATCATTTTTTCTTCTCCTCGCCTCTTCCACTGTAGAAGCCGGAGCAGGGACCGGATGAACTGTCTACCCACCTCTAGCAGGTAATCTTGCTCACGCAGGTCCCTCTGTAGACTTAGCCATTTTCTCCCTTCACCTGGCCGGAGTTTCCTCTATTCTAGGGGCTATTAATTTTATCACAACAATTATTAATATAAAACCCCCGTCTACCACGCAATATCAAACCCCCCTATTTGTTTGATCAGTATTGATTACTGCAGTACTCCTTCTTCTTTCCTTACCTGTTCTGGCTGCAGGGATCACCATGCTACTGACAGATCGCAATCTTAATACATCATTTTTCGACCCAGCCGGTGGAGGTGACCCAATCCTTTATCAACATCTGTTCTGATTTTTTGGTCACCCAGAGGTTTATATTCTAATTTTACCAGGATTCGGCATTATCTCCCATGTAGTAGCCTACTACTCAACCAAAAAAGAACCTTTTGGTTATATGGGGATAGTGTGAGCTATGCTTTCTATCGGTCTTCTAGGCTTTATTGTATGAGCCCACCACATGTTTACAACCGACCTTAATGTTGATACACGAGCTTACTTCACCTCAGCAACAATAATCATTGCAATTCCAACCGGAGTTAAAGTATTCAGCTGACTAGCCACAATGTACGGGGGAATTATTAAATGAGAAGCCCCTATACTTTGAGCCCTCGGCTTTATCTTCCTATTTACAGTTGGAGGCCTAACAGGAATCGTTCTGGCCAACTCATCCATCGACATTGTCCTTCACGACACCTACTATGTCGTAGCACACTTCCACTATGTACTTTCCATGGGAGCAGTATTTGCTATTATAGCCGGATTTGTTCACTGATTCCCACTCTTCACAGGGTTTACATTCCACAAAACCTGAGCTAAAGCCCAATTTGCTGTAATATTCACAGGCGTAAATGTCACATTCTTTCCTCAACACTTTCTTGGTTTAGCAGGAATGCCTCGTCGATACTCTGACTACCCAGACGCTTATGCCCTTTGAAACACCATTTCTTCGATAGGATCGCTAATCTCTCTAGTCGGTGTAATTATATTAATATTCATCATTTGAGAAGCCTTTTCCTCAAAACGTCTATTTTCAAACCCTAAACTAACAACAACAAACATCGAGTGACTTCTAGGGTTCCCCCCACAACACCATACATTCGAGGCAAGCTTCTTACTCATTTAAAATTAGCCGAGAAAGGGAGGAATCGAACCCCCGTAGCCTGATTTCAAGTCAGATACATAGCCTCTCTGTCACTTTCTTGAGGAATTAGTTAACAATAACACTACCTTGTCAAGGTTGAATCACTGGTTAAACCCCAGTATTTCTCTTTATGGCCTACCCAACCCAGCTTGGTCTTCAAGATGCAATCTCACCTATTATAGAAGAACTAATTCACTTTCATGATCACGCGCTTATAGCAGCTATCCTCATTAGTATAATAGTGTTATACGTCATCTCCACCCTAATAATTACTAAACTTTCTAACACAAATACTATCGACGCCCAAGAAATCGAAATAATCTGAACCATTATACCTGCAGTCATCCTCATTGTTATTGCTCTCCCATCCCTCCGGATTCTCTATTTAATGGATGAATTAGGTGCCCCAGACATAACAGTAAAAACAATCGGACATCAATGATACTGGAGCTATGAGTACTCAGACTTTATCGACCTCAGCTTCGACTCCTATATAATCCCCACAAACGACCTCTCCCCCGGCCAATTCCGTCTGCTAGAAGTAGATAATCGTATAGTGACCCCAATGGGTACAGTAATTCGGGCTCTCATTACTGCCGAAGATGTTCTTCATTCCTGAGCTGTACCAGCCCTAGGAGTGAAAACAGATGCTATCCCAGGCCGACTTAATCAAGCTGCTTTCATTGTTGCTCACCCAGGAACTTTTTATGGCCAATGCTCTGAAATTTGTGGTGCTAACCACAGCTTCATGCCAATCGTTGTTGAGACTCTTCCAATCCCAAATTTTCTGTCTTGATTAAAATCTAGCACATCATTAAGAAGCTATAGGTAGCGTCAGCCTTTTAAGCTGCAGACAGGTGATTCCGCCCACCCTTAGTGACATGCCTCAACTACTACCGGAACCATGATTCTATATCTTCTTTTTCTCATGAACAATTTTCTTAATCGCTACCCCCATTAAAATTGCCTCTTATGAGTTTTTTAAAGATCCCCTTCCAGGTGCCCTTAAAACCATCTCTATGACCTGGAGCTGAAAATGATAAACAATTTGTTTGACCAATTTGCCTCACCAACACTATTTTTTACACCACTTATTATTATTGCCTTATTAACCCCATGGCTAATCTTCTTTCCTGCCACAAAAACATGCACAAACAATCGACCAAACGCGATTCAATCATGATTCCTAAAAACTTCAACAAAACAAATCTTTTTACCAATTAACCACGCAGGTCACAAATGGGCCCTTATTTTAGCCTCTCTTCTAGTCTTCCTAATAAGTATCAACCTCCTCGGTCTTTTCCCGTATACATTTACACCAACTACACAACTTTCAATAAACCTAGGTCTAGCTGTCCCTCTATGACTTGCCACAGTCCTTATTGGTCTACGCAATCAACCAACTATTTCTTTAGGCCACCTCCTTCCAGAAGGAACACCAACACCCCTCATCCCAATTCTCATCGTAATCGAAACAATTAGCCTCTTCATCCGACCCCTTGCTCTAGGTGTTCGGCTAACAGCTAACCTAACCGCGGGCCATCTATTGATTCACCTAATCTCCTCAGCTACCCTAGCAGTGACAGCAATATCGACAGGTTTAACCCTGCTGACCTTCGCGGTATTACTATTACTCACGATCCTAGAGATCGCTGTAGCAATGATTCAAGCTTACGTCTTTGTACTTCTCCTAAGTCTCTATCTTCAAGAGAACACATATGGCCCACCAAGCACACGCCTTCCACATAGTAGACCCAAACCCATGACCTCTAATAGGGGCTACAGCCGCTTTTCTTCTTACTTCAGGACTTATCGCATGATTTCACCTTAACACTTCAATCGTATTACTTTTTGCCTTCGCCACCACCCTCTTGACAATATACCAATGGTGACGAGATGTAGTCCGAGAAGGTACTTTTCAAGGWCATCATACCCCGCCAGTCCACAAAGGCCTTCGATTCGGTATAATTCTATTCATTACATCCGAAGTATTCTTTTTCATTGGATTCTTCTGAGCATTCTACAATGCGAGCCTTGCACCAACCCCAGAAGTAGGTGAATCTTGACCCCCCACAGGCATCACCCCATTAAACCCATTCGAAGTCCCACTTCTTAACACTGCAGTCCTTCTAGCCTCAGGGGTCACAGTTACATGAGCCCACCACAGCATTATGCAAGCAAACCGAACTGAGGCTATTCAAGCCCTTAGTGCCACAATTGCCTTAGGCCTATACTTCACCCTTCTCCAAGCTATTGAATATTATGAAGCCCCATTCACTATTGCCGACGGCATCTACGGGACTACATTCTTTGTAGCCACTGGCTTCCATGGTCTCCACGTTATTATCGGCTCTGCATTTCTTTTAATGTGCCTCCTTCGCCAAATCTTTTTCCATTTCACTTCCCAACATCATTTCGGCTTTGAAGCCGCCGCATGATACTGACACTTCGTAGACGTAGTGTGACTGTTTCTTTATGTTTCCATCTATTGATGAGGATCTTATTCTCTTAGTACAACAAGTACCAGTGACTTCCAATCACTTAATCTTGGTTAAAGCCCAAGAGAGAATAGTGCTAAAAACATTTATATTCACCGCCTCTGTCCTAATTATCATTCTTACTCTTATTAGTTTCTGAATCCCCCTAATCAAGCCAGACTCAGAAAAATTGTCCCCTTATGAATGCGGCTTCGACCCATTAGGATCCGCCCGACTCCCATATTCCATACGCTTCTTCCTAGTCGCCATTTTATTTCTTCTGTTTGACTTAGAAATTGCTTTGCTCCTCCCCTCCCCATGAGCCACCCAGATTATTCACCCCCCTCAAATAGCCTTTTTCGCTTACTTTGTTCTTCTGCTCCTCACTCTAGGCTTTGTTTACGAATGATATCAAGGAGGCCTAGAATGAGCTGAATAAAATCAAGGTGCTAGTCCAATTAAGACAACTGATTTCGGCTCAGTAAATTATGGTTAAACCCCATAGCACCTCTCATGCTCTTAGTACTATCCTTTGCGATCGTTCTTATAGGTCTGTCTTTCCACCGTATACACCTTCTATCTGCCCTGCTCTGCTTAGAAGGTATAATGCTAGTTATCTTTATCTCCCTGGGCCTGTGGCCAACCCAATTTAACCTTTCTTTTGTCCTGTCTCCCCTAGTTATACTCACCATGTCAGCCTGCGAAGCGGGCCTGGGGCTATCTTTAATGATTGCTACAGCCCGATCACATGGCAGCGACAACCTAAAAACCCTCAACCTCCTACGATGCTAATAATACTCCTCGCCTGACTTTCTGTAATGCCTACAATTATCCTTGCTAAAGGTAAAGACTTATGATCCCTATGCACCGCTCAGGGTCTCCTTATCAGCATCTTATCTGCCTTCTGGCTCGCGAACCATAACAACTTCTCAGACTCTTTCTTTCTTATTGATCACATCTCCGCTCCGCTAGCAATCCTTACCTGTCTTCTGTTTCCACTCACTCTACTCGCTAGTCAAAGTAAAATAACCCTCGAACCAATCCATCGCCAACGAACTTATATTTTAACCATAGCCTACCTTCAACTCACCACCCTTCTTGCCTTCACAGTAACGGACCTTATAATATTCTTCGTCTTCTTTGAGGCTTCTCTCGTCCCTACACTAGTAATCATCACACGTTGAGGGGCTCAAGAACGCCGCTTAGAAGCTGGACTCTATATCACCTTTTATACAATAATCAGTGCCATCCCCCTTCTTCTATGGTTCTCACACTCTTATACCATTACGGGTACTGTTTTCCCGGTCCTAATACCATTTGTTACCTCCCCCCTACACTTTGCTAATCCAGGCCTTTTCTGAGTATTCTGTAATCTAGCTTTTCTGGTTAAACTCCCTCTTTACCTGCTTCACCTATGACTTCCAAAAGCTCATGTTGAAGCCCCAATTGCTGGTTCAATAATCTTAGCAGGGACCCTACTCAAGCTAGGCGGCTATGGTATGCTTCGGACCGCCCCCCTATTATGTTACGTCAACCTTCACCACCTCCAAGCACTTGTTCTTTTATCAGCCCTTGGTGTAGTATTCACCTCTACCCTATGCCTACGCCAAACTGATTTAAAAGCCCTCATTGCTATATCTTCCGTCAGCCACATAAATTTAATTGTCCTCGCAGTTATTATTAATACCTCAGCCAGCCATCAAAGCGCAATATACATGATAATTGCCCATGGATTTACCTCATCTGCTCTATTCTGCCTCGCTAATATCTGTTATGAGCGCACTAATAGTCGAGCTCTGCTATATGCGCGAGGTGCTTTCATGATTCTTCCAGTGGCTAGCACCTGATGAGTTGCGTACATTCTATTTAACATAGCTATCCCCCCCTCACCTAACTTCACCAGTGAGTTTCTGTTCTTCCAATCTCTCTCTGACTGATCACCATCTCTTCTTGTTATTATACTACTTAACTTATTAGTCACTGCAGCCTATACTATCCATATATTTGTTACAACTCAACGGGGTTTCCTCCCAAACCACATCTCCATAGCCCATCCGATTGAGGATCGAGAACAGCTACTTCTCCTGCTGCATCTATTTCCTCTTATCTACCTGTCCCTTATCCATAACCTAATATAATACATGTGGACATAGTTTAAACAAAACACTAGATTGTGATTCTAGAAATGAGAGCTAATCCCCCTCTGTCCACCGAGCCCTTCAGGCGAGAATAAGTACTGCTAATTCTTTATTCCCATGGTTCAACTCCATGGCTGGCTCGACCCACCCTAACCCAGCAGTATTAATCTGCTCAACCTAACTGACCGTAAGGCCCCACTTTTTTGCCCCCGTGTCACCTCTAATACCACAAATAAAGTTAAAAATAAACTTCACCCAGCCGCCGCTAATATGAATCCACCAGATCCATATATCGCCGCAACACCAGAACTCTCCACCGTATCACTGCACCCTCACCCCTTGCTAAAACCAACGCTTCACTCCCCCCCTAAAAATCACACCGCCGCCAGCAAACCAATATAAAATATAAGGTACACAGCTACATCCCAACTTCCCCAAGCCCGAGGATAAGCCTCTGCTACAAGCGCAGCACTATAAGCAAACACCACCATTATCCCACCCAAATATACTAGCAATAACACTAGGGCCAAAAAACTCACCCCCTCTCCACCAAGCAGCCAACAACCAGCACCAGCACCAACTACTAAACCAAAAGCCCCATAATACGGTGACGGGTTAGAAGCCACCCCTAACAACCCAAGGAGCAAACATAAACCTTTAAACATCTTATTATTCCTACCAAGACTTTAACTTGGACTTGTAACCTGAAAAATTACCGTAGTTTTCTACTATAGGAACTATCTATGGCCCCCCTTCGCAAAAATCACCCAGCCTTAAAAATCATAAACAGTGCTTTTGTTGATCTCCCTGCTCCTACTAACCTCTCTTCACTCTGAAATTTCGGCTCACTATTAGGCCTTTGTCTCATTATCCAAATTGTGACCGGCCTATTTTTAGCCATGCACTACACAGCTGATACATCCTTAGCTTTCTCTTCAGTCGCCCACATCTGTCGAGACGTAAACAACGGCTGGCTTCTTCGCAATCTCCATGCTAATGGGGCTTCCTTTTTTTTCATCTGTATCTACCTGCACATTGGACGAGGTCTATACTACGGCTCTTTTCTTTATAAAGAAACATGAAACATCGGAATTATTCTTCTGTTCTTAGTTATAGCCACTGCTTTTATAGGCTACGTTCTACCTTGAGGTCAGATATCCTTCTGAGGCGCTACAGTAATTACGAACCTCCTATCAGCAGCCCCGTATATTGGCAACGACCTTGTTCAATGAATCTGAGGGGGGTTTTCAGTAGATAACGCTACACTAACCCGATTCTTCTCATTTCACTTCGTTTTCCCATTTGCTATCGCAGGTGCAAGCATAATTCACCTTCTTTTCCTTCACCAAACTGGATCATCCAATCCGACAGGACTGAATCAAAATTTAGATAAAGTCCCATTTCACCCTTATTTCTCTTACAAAGATCTTCTCGGCTTTGTTATCCTCATCGGACTATTAGCCACCCTATCAACTTTAGCCCCAAACTTACTAGGGGACCCAGATAACTTCACCCCTGCAAACCCCCTTGTTACTCCCCCGCATATTAAACCTGAATGATATTTTCTATTTGCTTACGCCATCTTACGCTCAATCCCCGACAAATTGGGAGGTGTTCTTGCCCTTCTATTCTCCATTCTCATTTTATTTCTAATACCAATCTTACACACCTCAAAACAACGAAGCCTGATTTTCCGCCCATTTGCCAAAATCCTGTTTTGGTCTTTAATCGCAGACATCTTCATTCTAACATGAATTGGTGGCCAACCTGTAGAAGACCCATTCATTACCATTGGCCAAGTAGCTTCGGTTGTTTATTTCCTCATTTTCCTTCTAGGTGTCCCAACTATAGGGAAACTAGAGAACAAAATACTTGACTAACCCCATACAGTATGTATTATTAACATAAAACTCGCTAACTCGTACTAAAATCCCACTCTTATTATTTTACACAACCTAAAACAACAATTTGTCAAAAATTGAAAATTTTTAAAATTTTGTAAATTTTGCATTCCGCTATGTATAATCAACATTAACCTTTTTACCCCATGCTTATCTCAACCAAAATAGATGTAAACCCCACATTTTATTAATCAGCATTAAAATTTTTAAACCCCATTTAGCAGTACATTTCTCATGAACGTTTTAACCCATTTTATGCCTACTTGACTCCACATTTAAGTGGTCCCGTTGATTAATGCATGGCACTGTCCATATCATGACTACTTGTTAGTACCTTCCCTTGCATTAGGATACTCATATCTCTTCAATTGTGAGTCCAACCGATTAATAAACAGAGATTTATAAACCTATAAAACGAAGCTTACAAACCACAAAAAAACAAACTCTAACAAGTGAAGACTCCCATAACACACTTCCCACTACTTACCAATGATTCTATCATAAAAAAAAGAGTCACCTCAACTTGCAATAATCCTAGCATATGCCCTATACTAAATTGCAAAACTAACTATCATGGCCAATCTATACAAAACATTAAAAGTATAATACCCTTAAATTTATCTAATTACAGGAATATGATCGAACCATGTCCTGTAAACTACCATCAATCCTATTCTTTCACCCAACCTTACGAGAGTGTCCACAGTTGTATCGGGACGGGTCGATCTCCAACTCCAAAGGTCATAACAACCCATAAATCAACAATTTTAGCGAGGCTACCATCTGACGGAACTGAATCTGTAGGACTTCAATCGTTATCAGGACTCAACTTGCTCTTTAAAATACCTCCCTTGCTCATAAAAGACCTCTCTACAAGCTAAGACCACTAGTGATTTTTCGGTCTCGTTTGCCTTGGGGAGCCTCGCTCATTTCCAGTGATGCAGGGCTTGAAACAGTGGGTAGAACCCAGTCTAGCCTTTCGTCAACCCTCTGAAGCGATATCCAATCCGTACGGAAAACCGAGAGCATACGATCCTGACCAACTCAGAGTGGGAACAGATTACGATAGATAAGTAGGGACAACTTATCTCCAACATCTCGACAACAATTGCTTATCCTAATCCGGACAGCTCACAAGTTTAATGAATGTACTTCCCAAAGATTAATTAATGTTAAATTGACATAATATTAATGTTAAATTGACATAATATCAATGCCAATGCAAATTTAATTAATGCTCGATAGACATCTCCCCCCTTTTGAAAAAAAATTTTTTTTGCTGCTACCCCCCCCTTACCCCCCCCACGCCTAGCATAATCATAATACCCCCTACCCCCCCCCGAGATAGGTTATTTATAATTTCCTCTAGACATGCCTTTCCCATTTGACTAGCCCTGTTACTCCCAAACTTTAGGTAAATCTAAATGGTCTTACCCACAAATCTTTTGCAGGTTTTACTTGACTTGCCAGGAACATCATCCCTGTTACTCCCAAACTTTAGGTAAATCTAAATGGTCTTACCCATAAATCTTTTGCAGGTTTTACTTGACTTGCCAGGAACATCATCCCTGTTACTCCCAAACTTTAGGTAAATCTAAATGGTCTTACCCATAAATCTTTTGCAGGTTTTACTTGACTTGCCAGGAACATCATCCCTGTTACTCCCAAACTTTAGGTAAATCTAAATGGTCTTACCCATAAATCTTTTGCAGGTTTTACTTGACTTGCCAGGAACATCATCCCTGTTACTCCCAAACTTTAGGTAAATCTAAATGGTCTTACCCATAAATCTTTTGCAGGTTTTACTTGACTTGCCAGGAACATCATCCCTGTTACTCCCAAACTTTAGGTAAATCTAAATGGTCTTACCCATAAATCTTTTGCAGGTTTTACTTGACTTGCCAGGAACATCATCCCTGTTACTCCCAAACTTTAGGTAAATCTAAATGGTCTTACCCATAAATCTTTTGCAGGTTTTACTTGACTTGCCAGGAACATCATCCCTGTTACTCCCAAACTTTAGGTAAATCTAAATGGTATCTTACCCATAAATCTTTTGCAGGTTTTACTTGACTTGCCAGGAACATCATCCCTGTTACTCCAAAGGAGCTCATGCAGACAATCTGATTTTGTCGTTATGAGGGAGAATTCCCCTCAAGCTTCTATGCTCACTTTTAAAGCCCTTTTTAAAATGTCTACGCTCTTCATGCTCATTCCCACCCTCTTCTCCTTCCTCGCCTTTTTCATGGTAATCTCTCCATTCCTACTCCGTTCGAACAATTTTAGTAAAAGTGCCACCCGTGCTGTTAAGATTGCTCTGTATTTATCTTTAGTACCCCTTACTTTACTAATCCTCAAAGGACCTGACAATGTAACTGCTACAGTTACATCTTTTCCGTGATTAGACAACTTTTGCTCGACATTAACACTGCTCACCCTTTTTGACAAGTACCAGATCATTTTTCTCCCAATTGCCCTATTTGTTACATGATCTATCCTTCAATTTTCCTCCTGATATATAGCAGAAGACCCTAAAAAAGATGTATTTTTTGCTCACTTACTTCTCTTTCTAACAATAATGATTATCCTTATCTCGTCAGGAAATCTAATTCTGTTCTTTATCGGCTGAGAGGGCGTAGGCATCATATCTTTTCTTCTAATTGGATGATATAATTCCCGAGCTAACGCCGCCACCGCCGCATTAATAGCCATTTTATATACCGAATTGGGGGACATTGGGCTGATAATGGCTCTTGTCTCATTAACAAAATTTGGTGGCCTAACTAGCTTTGATTATCTATTTTCGTTTAATGCACCTACTACTCTGCTTCTAAGTCTAGTAGTAGCTGCCGCTAGTAAGTCAGCCCAATTTATATTCCACCCATGACTAATCTCAGCCATAGAGGGCCCTACCCCAGTATCTGCCCTACTGCACTCTAGCACAATGGTAGTAGCAGGTGTTTTCCTTTTAATTCGAATCCACCCTGTATTCTCTAATAACTACACAATTCTCTCCACCTGCCTATCGCTAGGCGCCATTACATCTGCCTACGCCGCTTGATCTGCCGTAAAACACAATGACATGAAAAAAATTATCGCCCTATCGACTTGCAGCCAACTTGGACTAATAATAGTGGCTATTGGGATTAATCTTCCAGACCTGGCGTTCTTTCATATATGCTCCCACGCCTTTTTCAAAGCCATACTATTCCTGTGCTCGGGCGTGATGATTCACAACCTCGGAAATAATCAAGATATTCGCCTAATGGGAGGCCTATTCAAAGCCCTCCCAATCACCTCAACTTGTATTACTATCGGCTCTCTTGCGCTTATGGGCACCCCATACATAGTTGCCTTCTTTTCAAAAGATGCTATTATTGAAACCGCAACTAATTCTATAATCAATACCTTCGCGCTTCTATTAACATTAGTAGCTACCTCATGCACAGCAATCTATAGCCTTCGAATAATTTATGCCACGCTTCTTAAACAACCACGTGTAACTCCAACTACCCTTATGTTTGATGAACCCCTAGACGCCAAACAACCCCTAATTCGCCTAGCCATTGGCTCTGTAATTGGAGGCCCAATCCTGCTCTGAATATTATTCCCAAGCTTCCCCAAAGAAGCTACATTGCCGGACTACGTAAAATGAACAGCCCTTATTATCACAGTATCCTCATTCCTCCTGGCCCTATTCTTTGCTTGATGACGCCACTGATCGACCCCAAAAGCTAATACTCTTACAAAAGAATTCAACCCAGACCTTATGAGCTTGTCAATCCACCGCTATGCAGCTGGCCATGTATTAACATCTGGCTGACAAATTGTTGCCTTCGGAATTGACCACGCCTTAGCTGAATTTTCCAACAAATTTGCATTCACCAGCCTTAATATCAAGTTAACTAAAGCAATCACCCATACCCACAAAGGGCTCATTCAACTGTATCTAGCCTGCTACTTTATTACCCTGAACTTAGTCCTTGCTTACTATTGTTTAATTTATTAATATAAACTCGCTCTGGTAGCTTAATTCTCAAAGCACTGGTCTTGTAAACCAGAGAGTGCAGACTAAACTCTGCTCAGAGCTCAGGACAAAAGGACTCAAACCTTCTCTTTTGGCCCCCAAAGCCAACATTCTTATTAAATTATGTCCTGCAATTTTTACCCGCAGCTTTTATTGGAAAGTAGTCTTCCACTGGCCTTAGGAGCCAGCCCCCCTTGGTGCAAGTCCAAGTAAAAGCTCTCCAATTTTTACAGCATCGTCGCTATATTCTCTATAT